TTGATCGTAAATAATAGGATTGTTTACGAAGAAAAACGAATACAAATTCATATTCAGATACATAAGAATTATACAGGATCCGGAATAGTCTTTTATTTTCTTTTGAAAAAACGGAAATAGATTTAGTCGGAGTAATAAAATTATTCCAATTATGAAATTCATGGAGAAAGAATCGCAAAAAATGCAAAGAGGGAACATCTTGGATCCAGCATTGAAGGATTTTCACTAAGATTTCTAGATGAATAGGATAGGGTATTAGTATATCTAAGACATAATTTAAATGCGACAATTTGTCCTCTAGAAAGGGAAATATTGAATGAATAGATCGTAAATTCTGAGATTTGGGTATTTCTTCGGAGGAAGGTACTAATCGAAGCGAGAATGGAATTTCCACAATGACTGCAAAACCTTCTGATACCATTTGAGAATAAAAATTGGAATAAAAAGAATTGTTATGCCCAACGAATCGATTTTGGTTAAAGTCATTCATTGAATAAATCAATGAATTCTGTTGATACATTCGAGTAATTAAACGTTTCACAAGTACGGAACTGGATTTATTGTCATAACCTAAACCCAAAATTTCCATGGGTTCGTAAAAAATCGAACTATTTAACCCATGATCATGAGCAAGTGTGTAAATATACTCTTGAAATATAAGTGGATATAGGAAGTTTTGTTGCCGAGATCCATCTTTTTCTAAATATCCTTGTAATTCTTCCATTTCAATTTCTCTATTTAAAACGGAGACAGGGGGGCGTGTCTTGGGTTATCAAATGATACATAGTGCAATATAATATGGTCAGAACAGGGTATAGATTATGTATATACTATAATAGATAGTATACTATCTACTCAGTATAAATCAAAAGATATACCCCGAGACGGGGAGTCCAATCAACAGATCTCTTTCCTATCTTTTTATCTCCAATTGGAATTGGTTTATGTTTATTATAATAAACAGAGGGTCCAAGATCCTTTATTTTTGCAACCCGGTCGCTCTTTTGATTTTGGAATAAATTAGATTCTCTTTATCAGTATACTCTTTCTTCTACACATCTGTCTCCAATTCATAATGGAGAATAGTTAGGATTAAAAAAAAAAAAAGAATCAATGGTCCACTCATAGGAGAACCCTTTCCCGCATCAGGCACTAATCTATTTTAACGTCTAATTAGATTGGGTAATCATTCAAATTAAGAACATAAGCTCGTTGCTTTTTGTTTTACCAGAATTGGAGCCATAGGACTCTATCCATTTATTCATTAGACCAAATTGTAAATGTGAATTTCTTTTGTCCCTTTAAAAAAATCAACACAATATTTTGATTTTGTAACGATCTAGTAAGGATAAATTCAAAGTTCTATTTGAATAAAAAAAAATAGATTAATAAATCAATTTATATCTTATTACGACATGCTGTTTTTTCCTTCATTACCTTTCAGGATCAGTCGTGGTCTTATAGACTCTACCAATAGTCTGGACGAATTCGTTGCTTCATCCAAATGTGTAAAAGATCATAGTCGCACTTAAAAGCCGAGTACTCTACCATTGAGTTAGCAACCCGGAAAATAAAAAATATATCAAAATATATATATATATAATATATATATATATATTAGTGTTAGTGTAGATACGATCGAAATGCAAAAATTTAATTGGATTGTACTGCGGAGAACTCCGTCAAAATCAAAACATTGAACTAGCAACAAATCGAAATGTAAAAGAAAGATTTGTTGATCAATTTGTAATTGTAAGAAACATAAAAATATAAAAATGAGCGGATCGGATTAAAAAACAATAGATTCCCAATCCGATATAGATTTTCAAATTGACACCCATTTTTCTCTTGATCCGTTGTGTATGTTTTTTTGTTGTTAAGAAAATATGTCTTGTATTACAATAAATCCAGCAAAACCCTCCCTCATTTGATTTAAGTGAAGGAAAGAACCAATATGGGGTAGGGATAAACGGATTTCTTTATCTACGATCGAATTATATTGGTTCAATACAACATTGTCAATATGAATGGAATATTGAGAAAATCCATTATTTTTTTTTTTCTAAAAAAAAAGCCTTGCGTTGGATTAGCATAAGAGAAATAAGAAGAGAAATAAGAAATTTGAATGGAAAAATAAGGAAGGGATAGAGAAAAAATCTCGAGCTCATTCAATCAATAGAGATATCATAAGAAAAATGTATCCCGCCTTTGTCGGTAAATTCCGGGGAAATAATTACACAAAGATAGAGGCTAGTTACCCTCTATCTTTTTTTTTTTACTTTATTTTTATTGAAATTTGAAAATTTTTAATGAAAATTCATAATTAACTCGAAGTTCCTTCTTTAAAGAATTCTGCCTTCCTTAAAATATCATGAACAGTTACTGTAGGTTGAGCGCCCTTTTCAAGGAAATATAGAATAACAGGAACGTTTAAATAAGTTTGATTCTTTATCGGATCGTAAAAACCCACTTTTCGAAGATCTCTTCCGTCTCTTCGGGATCGAACATCAATTGCAACGATTCGATAGATGGCTCATCGGGATAGATGTAGATAAACAATTCACCCCCCCTAGAAACGTATAGGAGGTTTTCTCCTCATACGGCTCGAGAAAAATGATTCTAATTTCTCTATATTTAAGTATATAATTGGCCCATGGATCTATAAAATCATAAATTAAAATATGATTTAAGTGGTTTTCTTATTCCTTACAGAAAAAGTAAATCTCAGTCGTACTCATAACTCAAGTTGAGTAATTCTGAAAGAGTTCGAGGGGAACTCCTTAGACATTTATTGAGCTGTCTCTAACCTCCTTTGTTTATCTCGTCTCGAATCTTTTTTGATTCTTCATTCTGATTCTGATACAATTGTTGAGACAATTGAAAATAGTGTTTCCTTGTTCCGGAATCCTTTATCTTTGCTTTGTGAAATCATTGGGTTTAGACATGACTTCGGTGATCCTTATTCCTTTCAAAACGGCAGCAACATACCTTTTGCGTTTTTTACTTGTTTTAATTTTACCCTTTCGATTTCTATATTGAGGATATACTTACAAAGTTGGTCCAACTTATTAATTGTCACTAACCCTAGATTCTTCTCCCCGATAAATGAATCAATACTTTTACTTTTTCTGCTCGAGCTTCATCATGTACTATTTAAATTAGTACCTAACACAAATTAGGTTCCTAGTGGAATAGAACAAACTATGTCGAGCTGAGGGCATCTTCATTCTTATAGAAAATGGTGGATGTCAGAATCCACAGCCGATCATGTCCTTCAAGTCGCACGTTGCTTTCTACCACATCGTTTCAAACGAAGTTTTACCATAACATTTCTCTAATTTCATTTCGAACCAATATAATATGAAATTGATTCAATATAGAATGATGAATAGTCATTGGGTCGAACAGTATATACCGGTACATAATACTATACTATAATAGTATTATTACTATATAGTAATAGTATAGTCCATATTTTCTATCTATCTATGGATAGATAAGTATTTTCTGGAGAGGGCTCAAAAACAATTTTTGAACCCCATATCATATAAATTAATAAAAAAAAAAAGACGAATAAACGAGTTTGCTTAAGACTTATTTATATCTTTAATAGATTGTTCGGGACGACCAATCATGAAATGATGGAGGCCCATCTTTCTCGACCAAATAAGCTATAAACCTCAAAAGAAAAAGAAGGACCTTAAAGGTATTTAAGGTATTCCAAATCCCGGAACAAAATCATTTTAACTAAATAAGCTATTCCAATGACCTGGAAAGGTCGGAAGTTTCTCGACAATATCGATTTATCACACTTCTTTTGAGTACCAAAGATTCATATCATGAAAAATTCCGTAAAAATAGTTTAAAGAATCTCCGACTTCGGGTTATAGCCGGAAAACATATTTTCGTTCATGACTGAATTTGATCTCTAATTCAATCAACAAGTCGACGCACTCACAATGAATAACTCCAAATTTTTAGCAGATATCTCATTCACTAAAGAGGTACAAATTTTCATCATGTTCAATTGAATTATAAATTGTTTAATTTAAAACATAGATAGATTGGGAATAAAGTTTATTGGCTTTCATGGGCATGGAATAGAAAAGGTATCGTGTAAGGTAAGATTAAGGTCGTTATTCTTTCATCTGAAAAGAGAAAATCATACTCCTCTTATTCTTATTTTTTCGTATCTATCATATACAATATTTTTCCCGTAAGTAATCCATAAGTAATTATGGATATTTAATAAGGAATTTCGGATTCTTTTTCACTTAACCGAATGATTTTTACTAAAATAGGACAATAACAATACATAATATATAGACTTGTTCGTTCATTTATTCATTTATATTTATAAAGATTTTCTTTTTCTTTAACAATTTTATGTTTACTGTCGGATACAATGTGATTCCATTTGTCGTTTCTGATTGAAACGATCTGGGACGGAAGGATTCGAACCTCCGAGTAACGGGACCAAAACCCGTTGCCTTACCGCTTGGCCACGCCCCATTTAGATTTCTATTCGACACTTATAAAGACTATTATTAGTTTTGGTTATTCGTCAATTCCAGCCCAACCTAAATAAGATACATACGGGAAATCTTGTTGCTAGGATTCGACATGACACATGTCGATATAGAATAATCAAAAATTTATTGATCATTACATAAAATGAAATTAAAATATTGTATGAAAGTATAATTCCTTGTATTCTCGTTTAAGAATAGAAAAAGGGGATTTTTTTGACCTGCCCCTTTTTATTTTTACCTTATATTATATAAAGTAACTCAATCAAAATCAAATTATCTAATCTACAAGAACCAAATTTTTGTTATGCTTAATATCTTTAGTTTAATCTGTATCTGTCTTAATTATGCCCTTTATTCAAGTAGTTTTTTCTTCGCCAAATTGCCCGAGGCTTATGCCTTTTTCAATCCAATCGTAGACGTTATGCCCATCATACCTTTATTCTTTTTTCTCTTAGCCTTTGTTTGGCAAGCCGCTGTAAGTTTTCGCTGAAATCTTTAATACTTTCCTAAATTCATGATTTTTTTGATCAAAAAAATTAATAGGATTGGATAGTCTTACATTATGAACCCTCGATTCAAAAAATAGAAATTTTTTATATTGAATAACCATAGTAATTAATTTGAATCCATTTATTTCCTTGTTCTAACTCTGACCTTCCAGTGAACAAAGACTTTATTAGGTCTTCCACAATACCTAATTGTAATTGTGGGGGTAACAAGAAAATTTTTCTAACGAAGGACTCAGAATCTTATTACAAATAAATTAGTGAAAATTTTTTTTTTATTGTGATTGTGAGGTGTCATGTTAAAATAGCATATGTGGTCCAAAAAAATTAGGTAATCCATTCCCATAAAAAAAAATCTTGGAGATTTTGTAATGCTTACTCTCAAACTCTTCGTTTATACAGTAGTGATATTCTTTGTTTCTCTCTTCATTTTCGGATTCTTATCTAATGATCCAGGGCGCAATCCTGGACGTGAGGAATAACCATAAGATCTTTTTTGTTTTTCCTTTCTTTTTTCTTATTTTTTTGATGATAAAATATAAGGGATTGATTGATATTTTTTCGAATTTAAAAGTTTCAAGTGATTAGATAGAGCGGAGAGAGAGGGATTCGAACCCTCGGTACAAATAATTCGTACAACGGATTAGCAATCCGACGCTTTAGTCCACTCAGCCATCTCTCCAAATTCCAATTTGAAAAATTTTTTATGTGATGTGACACGCGAAGTTGAAGTAAAGATTGATCAAAAAAACCCCAGTTTTCTTTCCTTATTAGAAGGATAGAAAAATAACATATAACCAATATAAAAAAAGAGAATTAATTATATAAATTCTATAATTATATATAATTATATATAATTATATATATAAATATATATTAAAATATTTAAAGATATTTATATATATAATTATAGAATTTATATAATGATTCGAAAGAGATATCACCAATAGAAAAAATGCCTTATTGATTTTATTTTGTACAAAAGATTTATTCCCCCGGCCCAATTTAAGTACTGGAGTACTGGCCGGGCCATTACTTATTTTTAGTTTCAATGAATCAATCATTCATGGATCAACCAATTCAATTATGATTTGATATCAAATCATAAATACTTGTTATTAAAGAAGCAACAAGGGCAATTTCCATCCCCATTCCTATGATGGAAGTTTCATCATTTCTTATTATTAATAATAAATATTTTATATTTTCTTCTTAATGTTCTTTTTTTTATTCTTTTATAAATAAAAATTTACTTACTGAAAAAAGTGGACTAAAAAAACACATACACATACATATATTAAATAAAAAATAACCTCAACTATATAAACATACATATTTTTCATATTGATTATTTATAATCAATTATAAATAGATCATTTACTTGTACTTGTTCAATTAAAAGAACAAGCTTTATTTGAACACTTGAGATCAATTGACCTAAATTCATAAGATCTGACAATTTAAAGGAAAGTCGAAAAGAACTGTGTATACAGAATTGATCATTTGGATGATCCGGCTTCAATGACTCCTTCGGACCGGAACTCTCAGTAATGACTTCCCAGCAAACGAAAAGTATAATTATAATTATAACTTTTTATCTTATTTAAATAAGATAAGCTTTTTGCTATTCGCCTATTTTTTTTTATCAAGTTTCCGGGGGGCAAAATACACGTAAACACTAGCATTTTCATGATTCTGATGCTATCTTGATTGTATCTCATCTCTTTGTTCGACAAATGTTCCTCCATTTATATACAATATATAAATTGTAGCGGGTATAGTTTAGTGGTAAAAGTGTGATTCGTTCTATTAACAACTTAAATAGTTAAGGGGTCTTTCGGTTTTTTCATATTCCGAATCAAAACTTTATTTCTTAAAAAGGTTTAATCCTTTACCTCTCAATGGCATATTTGAGGAAGAATATACATTCTCACGATTTGTATCCAAAGGTCAATTATAAATTGAATAAAGATAAAATTGGATTATGGAATCGTGAAGCATAATTTTTTTGCATTGGATCAACTCTTCCAATTGAATGAGTATGAGTCAAGGATACATGGATAAAGATACAAAAGTTTATTTCCAATCGTAACTAGATCTTCAATTTTTGTGTTGTAAAAGGGAGATTGAAGCTTTTAGCTATAAAACGGTGGTTTTGGTTTACTAGAACCATCGGCATATTGTTTCCGCTCGGTGGAAACCAAATTCTTTTCCTCAGGATCCTGTGAGTAGAAATAGGGAACGAAGAAACTAGACAGAGTTGATATAATTCTCCTCCTCTAGAGGGATCATCTAGAAAGCGAGTAGATTTGAATGAATTCAGATAAAAAAGCTGACATAGATGTTATGGATGTCATTGTATTTCTGGGAATACATTGATCTTCCATAAAGGAGCCGAATGAAAGAAAAATTTCATGTTCGGTTTTGAATTAGAGACGTTAAAAATGATCAACCAACGTCGA